AAATCATATCCTCTACCAAGACATTAACCGCTGAAGCAGAAAGCGTTTTGAAAGAAGGTATTCAAGAGCAACTGGAACGTTTTCTACTTCAGGAGAAATTATAAAAAAAAAAGAAACGAAATTTTATTTTTGATTCTTTAATTTTAATGAAATTTTTAAAAAATTCTATAATATAAATAGAAGTCTATTAAGTTAAGTATATATATAATAGAAATAAGTATATAACTAATATCTGTTTAATCTGTTTAATATTAAATCTTAAAGCATTCAGAATTTATTTCTTATTCTATTTCTTTCGTATCTTTTTTTCGAAATAGAATAAAAATATATTATGTATAATATATACAAATGTAAATAATAGAGAAATATCAATATATTTATATCTATATTGATATTGCGTCCAATAGGATTTGAACCTATACCAAAGGTTTAGAAGACCTATGTCCTATCCATTAGACAATGGACGCTTTTCGCTTTCTTTTTTTTCCAATTGTTAAAAAAAAGAATGTGCGAAATCTTTTTAGCAATTGTGTATTGAAGTTAATTCAATACACAATTGCTATTAGACAATTCGAATAGCGAAAATTGTCTATAATTCTAATAAGGGCCGTTTTTCATTTAGAGCGGGTAGCGGGAATCGAACCCGCATCGTTAGCTTGGAAGGCTAAGGGTTTTAGTCGACGTCCATTGATCATTTTTATATTTTTAACGTCTCTAATTCAAAACCGAACATGAAACTTTGGTTTCATTCGGCTCCTTTATGATGGATGGAGAAATTCCCAAATAAAAAAAATAAGACGGGAACGAAATTAAAATTCAACCCATAATATCTATGTTAGCCTTTTTTCCGTCTGGGTGCTTTCACGGAAAATTTTGCTTTATAGATGATCCTTCTAGAAGATAGATCGGGAGAACTCGAACAATCTTTCTAGTTACTTCGTTCTTTATTTCTATTTAACGGAATCCTTAGGAAAAGTATTTGGTTTCTACCGAGCTAAAACAATATAATATGTCGATGTCTTTAGTAAACCAAAGTTCTCGTTTAATAGCTATTTTGCTTCAATTTTTCTATACCAAACACTGAATAGAACTGAAGATTTAGTTACGATTAGAAAGAAACTTTTCTAGCTTTATCCATGGATCCTCTTTTTATACTTATTGAATTGTAAATAGTCATCCAATTCAAAAATTATGTTTCGGAATTTCATAATCCAAATTTACAATTGATTAGACTCTTTGGATACAAATTACGAGAATCTATAATCTTCCTTGAATCTTTCATTGAAAGGGAAAGGACTAAATCCTTTTAAGAAATAAAGTTTTTGATTGGAAGATAAATCAAACCAAGAGACCCTTTAACTATTAAAGGGATTAAAGGAACGAATCACACTTTTACCACTAAACTATACCCGCTACAATGCCATTATTACATATAAATTGACCTTTTGTCGAATAAAGTAATGGGGGTGTAATAAAAAAAAACCTGAAAAAAAAATTCGTAAATTCTAGGGTTGACGCGTAGACTTAAATAAAATTAGTAAAAGCAGATTTGCTTCCATTTTTTTTTTCAATTTCAGATCTTTTTTGTCTAACAATTAATCGGATGAGTCTTTTTAACTTTAACTTTAACAAAAAAGGCCCGGCTGGGGACTGACCAGGCCAGGCTATTAAAATAAAAAAGATCTTTTACTTGTGTTTTGACGAGACAAAATAAAAAAAGGATTCTCTATTTCTATTATTGTGGTTTTATTTATTTCTCTTTTGAGTTCGCGCCTTTTCTTTATCTAATCTTTATCTAAATTTTTGATATAAATAGAATTACTGAGAAAGTTCTATAAAAAAAGTTATATAATAGTAATATATATATTATATATAAATAGGTGATAAATATATTTATATAATAAAAAAGAAATTATCTATATATAATAAAATATAGAAAATGAAAAAATATATATAATGGAAAGAATAATCTATAAAAAAAATAAAGCTTTTTAAGAATAAAGTGGAGAAGGTTCTTTTTCAAGCCTTTTTTTTTGTCTAATGAACCTAAAAAAATATCCCTTTTCGATTAGGAGAGATGGCTGAGTGGACTAAAGCGTTGGATTGCTAATCCATTGTACGAGTTAATCGTACCGAGGGTTCGAATCCCTCTCTTTCCCTTTTTCCTTTTGATGATGTGTAATAGATAAAATCCTACTAAAATTCGAGCATTTCCACTAATTAAATAAAGCAATAAAAAACCTTTCTTTTTTATTCTTCACGTCCCGGATTACGTCCTGGATCATTAGATAGGAATCCAAATATGAAGAGAGAAACAAAGAATATAACTACAGTGTATACAAAAAGTTTGAGAGTAAGCATTACACAATCTCCAAGATCTTACTAAAAAAAAAAAGAGAATAGATTCTCTATTTTTATACCAAATATCTAATTTTGATACCAATAAATCAAGTGATTTATTTTTTTCTCAAAAAAAATAAAAAAAAAAAAGGTTTCAGAAAGTCATTTGTAATAAGATAATAGTCGAGGCTTTCATATTCAAACAGATTTGCATACCAACATCTAGATATTTTTTTTGATGAACTGGAATCTAATTAGGTTCTTTCATTTAGGGAAAAGAGGAGAAAATTTAGGAAATAGAATGATCCAGATTTAGTATGGCTACCAAAAAAATTGCATGTTTGAATTGAGAGTTCGTTCATACGTCAAGATTTTTTTGATCTTTTTAATTGTTGGAAGAATAAAAATCGTGAATTTTTTTAAGACAGTATTCAGAATTTCATCGAAAACTTACAGCGGCTTGCCAAACAAAGGCTAAGAGAAGAAAGAAAAGAGGTATTACGGGCATAACATCTACAATTGGATTTAAAAAGGCGTAGGCCTCCGGCAATTTGGCGACTAAAAAAGTGCTTGAAAAAAGGGCCGAATTAAAACAAATACAGATCAAATTAAATATATTAAGCATAACAAAAATTGGTGTTCTTGTGGATAATTTTATTTTGATTGAGTTATTAATATATTTTTTATATAAGGAAAAAATAAAAAAAGATAGTCTAAAAAGACTTTGTTGAACTTACTCAATCAAAAATCCTTTCATTCTCTTATGAGAATGAAAGAAATAATATTTTCATACAATATCTTAATTGAATTCTATGTAATGATCAATAAAGTAAGTTTGATTTGCTATCTACACGTGTCAAAACTCTAGCACCAATGTAATCTATATTTCATTTGGGCTTAAATTGAATTGACGAACAACCAATAGCAATATTACTCTTTTAGTAGTCTTGAATAAAAATCGAAATGGGGCGTAGCCAAGCGGTAAGGCAACGGGTTTTGGTCCCGCTATTCGGAGGTTCGAATCCTTCCGTCCCAGAGTACCGGAATCAATCTTCTATTGCCTTTGTACACCATTCTGTTTAAAAATCCAATATATTTTAAGAATAAAATATTGAAATGAAAAGAAGAATAAACTTATTTTTCAGCATTTCAACCGAATTCAAAAAAATCTATTTGCTTTTTTAATTTGTGTGTGATGCGGGTAAGTTAAGGTAGAACCATAGATTCTAAGAGTTTTACTAAAAAAAATCTATATTTATATATATATAAATATAGATTTCTATTCAAATTTAGATTTTACATATATACAATCTAATATGGGATTCGTTTTAATTCTGACTGAACCTTTTACGCGTAAATTCACTACTCCATTCATAGAGAAAGAAAAAGTATAGATTACGATATACTGACTGAACTATGACTATTCATGATTCCATACTTGAATCAATTACACAAACTAGAGGAATGTTATGGTAAAACTTCGTTTAAAACGATGTGGTAGAAAGCAACGTGCGACTTGAATTAAAGGACATGATCTGCTGTGGATTTTTTGATCCGCCACTTTTTATATAGGAATATAGGTGCTCTTGGCTCGACATTTTGTGTTCTATTTTACTAGAGTTCTACACTTTTTTGGAATATAAAAAAGAGTACAGGATGGAGCTCGAGGAGAATATAAAGTTTTTATTCCTTTCGCAGGAGTAAGGATCTAGGGTTAGTGCGAATCAATAAGTTGGAACAACTTCGTAAGTCTTTTTATTTTTATATTGAAAAAAAGAGCCCTTTCAAGCAATTTTACAATGGAAAAGGAAATTTTCTGAAAATTGTAAAATTCTTTGAATAAAAAGTCTATCATGCGTGAATCAAGCGTTTATATGATTCTTTGATAGAAAGAAAAGAAATCATAAACAAAATAAGGGGCTTGTTGCTGCCCTTTTTTAATAAAACGATTCAAGATCACCGAAGTCATGTCTAAACCCAAAGATTCCAAGTAAGGATAAAGAATCCTGAAACAAGGAAATCCAGTTTTCAATTGTTTGAACAACTAGATTAGAATGAAGAATCAAAATTAATTCTAAAAAAATGAGACAAACAAAAAAAGGGTTAGAGACTACTCAATAAAAAAAGTACTTAAGGATTCTCTGTTGAGATATTTGAGAGTTATTTAACTTGAGTTATGAGAGTACGAATGTTACGAATGCTTTTTATGGAAAAAAAATATTTAGGGTTTCAATACTGGCTAATTGAGTTAATGTTTTTATTAATCTATTTAATATTTTCATTTTATACAGAGAGTTAACTTCTATTCATTGTATTTTTTTTCTCGAGCCGTACGAGGCCAAAACCTCTTATACGTTTCTAGGGGGGGGTATTATTCATATACATCTATCCCAATGAGCCGTTTATCGAATCGTTGCAATTGATGTTCGATCCCGAAGAGAAGGAAGAGATCTTCACAAGGTGGGTTTTTATGATCCGATAACAAATCAAACTTATTTAAATCTTCCTGCTATTCTCGATTTTCTTAAAAAAGGCGCTCAACCAACAAGAACAGTTCATGATATTTCAAAGAAGGCAGGGATTTTTACGGAATTAAGTCTTAATAAAACGAAATTGAATTAATGAAATATAAAAAAGAGGATGTGAAAGACTCGTATATAGCTTGGTATCAAATTTTATCTACTCTTTTCTTTCCTCCTCTTTCGTTCCCATCATATTTTTTTTTATTTATTCGAATTTCGATTTATTATTAGCTAAGGTACGAATACTAAAAAATACCCTGCTAACAACTACTATGTTTTATAATCATAAACAAATTTATGAAAACAATTTTGGATCTATCATTATATAAATTCTAATTTTTGTATAAATACAAAATTTTACTGTATAGAAAATATGTATATAAAATAATAAAATAATATATTAATTCTGAATAAAACTAATATATATATATATATTAATATATTAGTTTATAAATATATTATTATATGAATAATTTATTCATTATTCATAACAAATTAAAGGCCATAAAAAATGGGTCTAAAAAAAGTATAAAAAGATTTGAGATTACCCTAACTGGCTTAGTTTTCATTCATTGTATGAACTAACAAACCAAGGGGTTAAGCTTTTTTATTGATTTTTTCTATTCTTTTCACTATATTAAAAATTAACAATCATATTGACAACAGTGTATGGACCAAATATAATTCTCTCATAGATAAATAGATCTATTTATCCCTGACGCACACATGACTGGATTTTTCTTTTTTTTTTTTCTTTATTCTGGTTGTATCTACATATTTGCAGTACTTTCTTTTTTTGTTTTTGGGGGGTTGCTAACTCAACGGTAGAGTACTCGGCTTTTAAGTGCGACTAGCATCTTTTACACATTTGTATGAAGAAAAGGATTCGTCCAGATCCGCGGTAGAGTTTGTAAGACCACGACTGATCCTGAAAGGAATGAATGGAAAAAATAGCATGTCGTATCAAGGGAGAATTCAGATAACATTTTTTTTTTGCTTTCCTGATCGGTACAACCTTCGTTTTCGATGTCGAAAAAAAAAAAAGGAATTCCAATTTGGGTCAAGTGAATAAATATAAATGGATGGATAAAAAACCCAGTTTTCCTGATTCCAGGAAAAAAAAAAGAAACGAGCTTCCATTCGTAATTTGAAAAATTACCCGATCTAATTAAATGTTAAAAATAGATTAGTGCCTAATACGGGTATGGGAAGGAATTTTTTTCTTGCGTGTTATTATCAATTTTTCATGAGTCCTAATTATTTTTTTCCCTAGTCCGTTTGGGTTAGGTTGGAGATGGATGTGTAAAAGAAGCAGTATATTGATAAAAAAAAATATATATATATATTTCCAAAATCAAAAGAGCGATTAGGTTAAAAAAATAAAGGATTTCTAATCATCTTGTTTTGTTATTCTATAATATAACGAACAGAAACCTATTAAAGATAGAGAATCCGGTTAGCAGTCTACCTGTTTATGAGGTATCTATTGCTTTCGTAGTCTAATACCTTATTTTGACTGTATCGCACTATGTGTCATTTCAGAACTCAATAAAATAAAGACTTTACCTTCAGTTCAAATCGAATTTCAATCCAAATGGAGAAATTTCAAGGATATTTAGAGTTCGATGGGGCTCGGCAACAGAGTTTTCTATATCCACTTTTTTTTCGGGAGTATATTTATGTACTTGCTTATGATCATGGTTTAAATAGATTAAATAGAAATCGCTCTATTTTATTCGAAAATGTGGATTATGAAAAAAAATATAGTTCATTAATTGTGAAACGCTTAATTTTGCGAATGTATGAACAGAATCGTTTGATTATTCCCACTAAAAATTTGAACCAAAATTACTTTTTTGGGCATACCAGTCTTTTCTATTATCAAATGATATCTGTTTTATTTGCAGTGATTGTAGAAATTCCATTTTCCCTAAGATTAGGATCCTCTTTCGAAGGAAAACAATTAAAAAAATCTTATAATTTACAATCAATTCATTCAATATTTCCCTTTTTAGAAGACAAGTTATCACATTTTAATTATGTGTTAGATGTAGTAATACCTTATCCCATCCATCTAGAAATCTTAGTTCAAACCCTACGTTACCGGGTAAAAGATGCCTCTTCTTTGCATTTTTTTCGATTCTGTCTATACGAATATTGCAATTGGAAGGATTTTTCTATTAAAAAAAAATCAATTTTGAATCCAAGATTTTTCTTGTTCTTATATAATTCTCATGTATGTGAATACGAATCCATCTTTTTTTTTCTACGCAAGCGGTCTTCGCATTTACGATCGACATCTTATGAAGTCCTTTTTGAGCGAATTTTATTCTATGGAAAAATACAACATTTTTTTAAAGTCTTTGTTAAAAATTTTCCGGCGATCCTAGGGTTGCTCAAGGATCCTTTAATACATTATGTTAGATATCACGGAAGATGCATTCTGGCAACAAAGGATACGCCGCTTCTGATGAATAAATGGAAATATTATTTTGTTAATTTATGGCAATGTTATTTTTCCGTATGGTTTCAATCGCAAAAGGTCAATATAAATCAATTATCTAAAGATAATTTAGAGTTTCTGGGTTATCTGTCAAGTTTGCGATTAAACCCTTTAGTGGTACGTAGTCAAATGCTA